AGTGGAAACTCCTAACCCTTGAATTGAGTTGGACCCCAAAAATAAAGTCAAACTTTATCTTATTTCATAAAGACTATCATCGGATACCTTTTTTATCTTCTTATTGGAGATATTTGATTTATTATGTTAGGGTCAATTGCTCCCTGCTAAATCTAATGAGTTAAAATAGTAAATAAATGAATGGGGTTTAAGCATTAACGTATGAGTTGCACAATGAATCGACGATTCATAATTATAGGATTATATTAAATTAATTTATAGTCACAAAATTAAATCTTTTTTTTGTATCTTGCAAAAAAAAATAGAAGCTTAGGTAAATGTTTTATCAGTATATGTAGCAAAAGAAGAGATTTTGTTTGGGTGTTTCATGCTTACTCTAACTAGTTATTTCGGTTTTCTGTTGGCTGCTTCAACTATAACCTCAGCACTTTTCATTGGTTTGAACAAAATACGTCTTATTTGAAGTTAACTGAGTCAAGAATAAAAAAACGACTATTTCTATGAGATTTAAAATATTCTAAGGTTCTTCTCCATGTCAATTGCAAAATGGGTTGATTGAGATTCACCTACGATTCAGATTAATATTTAGGAATAAATTGTACCTCTGTTTTTCCTTTACTTTACTTAAACAAAAAATAAATCGAAATGATTGAAGTTCTTCTCTTTGGAATTGTGTTAGGTCTAATTCCTATTACTTTGGCAGGATTATTTGTAACCGCGTATTTACAATACAGACGGGGTGATCAGCTGGACCTTTGATTGCTTAAGTAATAAGTAAGATTTAAATTTTTATTTTGATTGACCTCCTCTTTGCAGGAGGTCAAATTGCAGTTGTAATTCAACTTTTCAAGTTAGTTTATTGTTATTCACTATAACAAACAATATAGTCACGCTCTGTAGGATTTGAACCTACGACATCGGGTTTTGGAGACCCACGTTCTACCGAGCTGAACTAAGAGCGCTTTCTTATGACAGAAGATACAACTGTAAGGAAAAGAATTCCTTTTGTACGCTTAGCTTAAATCAATAAAAGAAATCTTGGATGCATAGAGTAGGCTAAAATGAAAGATTATGGCTAATTCTAAACCATCTCAACTAATCCCCCGTTACTACTCATAGGAGGAGTAATAGGTAGGGATGACAGGATTTGAACCCGTGACATTTTGTACCCAAAACAAACGCGCTACCAAGCTGCGCTACATCCCTTTTTCAATTGTTGTACAGTGTCATTGTACAAAAGCCCTGCCTTGTTTTCCACATTCTTATTTTAATCTTTATCTATCATATCATAAAATTGTCTTGCCATTTCTTATTTATTTTTTGTTTCATATACATATAATAAACTATATACATCTTAAATGATGTATAAGCACAAAAAGACTGACAATTTTGTGTTGATCTTCAGGAAGAGAGGATCTTTTTTTTCTGTTTTATAGGGGAAGCACCGTCTACTCGCTGATTGCACATAGACATTTTAGTTATAAATGTTGCATAACATAAAAATACGAGCGATCCTTAAGTTACTTTCAGCATCTAATCATACATGTATTACAATAAAGAAGGAGAATTTTCAATGCAAGATCTAAAAACATATCTCTCTGTGGCACCTGTAGTGAGTACTCTATGGTTTGCGATTTTAGCAGGCTTATTGATAGAAATTAATCGTTTATTCCCGGATGCCTTGTTATTCCCTTTTTTTTAATTCGAGTTCGAGTTAGTGATATCAGAATAAATCAAGGAATTTATAGATATAAACAGGGCTATGTGACTAATTTATCTCACTGCCCCTTCTTTTCATTTATTTAGGAGAGTAAGAAAATCTAAAAACTAAAAGATTACGGCATCTGATTCGTTATCTAAGATAGAAGTTAATTAGTAGGATTTAAATGCAAATCTTGGTCTAAGAGAAAGACAGGCTCCACAAAACAAAATCAAAATAATGTTAAATACATAAATGAAGTCCTATTTATTAGACTACAAAAAAAATATATATATATATATCAAGATATATATATATAGTTAGAAAAAGTTGTATTAGTTAATTATTACGTTATAATGAAAACTTTCGAAATGAAATTTGAGTAATTTCTATTGAATTTTTTCCTTTCTTCTTCGGTTCGGGTTGAAAAGAGAAGAGTTGAGTCAATCCAAAATCCAAATCAAAGGAGGTCCATGGCGAAAGGTAAAGATGTCAGAGTCAGAGTTATTTTAGAATGTACCAGTTGTGGCAAAAATGAAAATGGTGCGACTAAGGAAGTTCCGGGTGTTTCTAGATATGTTACTCAAAAGAATCGACACAATACACCCAGTCGATTAGAATTAAAAAAATTTTGTCGCTATTGTAACAAGCATATAATTCATATGGAAGTCAAGAAATAGATAGAACAGAGTATGTTATCGAGAGTTTTTCCTTCCATCTATCCAAGTAACAAACAGAAAGAGATTCATAAATAAGATATATTTTAGCATAAATTCATAAGATATATTATAGCAGTAGCGAGATATATAGAATATAACATATATAAATATATAACTAAAACCCTATTTCGGTCGTATATAAAAGGTATGTATGAAGAAATAGGATTTTAAAGATAAGGACTAAACTATGGATAAATCCAAGCAACCTTTTCATAAAACCAAGCGATCTTTTCGTAGGCGTTTGCCCCCAATTGGATCGGGGGATCGAATTGATTATAGAAACATGAGTTTAATTAGTCGATTTATTAGTGAACAAGGAAAAATATTATCTAGACGAGTGAATAGATTAAGCTTGAAACAACAACGATTAATTACTATTGCTATAAAACAAGCTCGTATTTTATCTTTGTTACCTTTTCTTAATAATGAAAAACAATTTGAGAGAACCGAGTCGATCCCTAGAGCTACTGGTCCTAGAACTCGAAATAAATAGGCATACTAGACTCTTCAATTGGCTAAATAAACTTCAATTTTGAGTTAAGATTGAAGTTTTTGAAAAAGACTATAATTAGAATCCGTATTTACTTATTGTGTTGTAATAAAAAAATGGATAAGGATTTGAATAAATCAAATCCTTTTTTTGTTATTGAAACATGTTCACTCATTTATACTACTTAATCTTTATTTTTTTTAGTCTGTGTTCCCGGAGTTTATTCTCCGGGGAATTTTTTTTTCAACCATTCCTATATATGATATATGATTTAAAAATCTCTTTTATTTAATAATTTTTTTGGAAATGATGGAAAAACAATTCTTATTCGATATAGCTATTTGCGCAAGTATTTTACGATTAAGAAGCAATTGCCTCTTGTACAGATTATGTATCAATCTACTATAACTATAGGAAACCTCGTTCTCCCGAGTTACTGCATTTATTCGAGTGATCCACAAACGACGAAAATCTCTCTTTTGCCTACCTCTATCTCTATAGGAAGAAACTAAAGCTCTCATTTTCTGTTGAGTAATAGTGCGAGTAAGTCTTGAATGCGCCCCTCGAAAGCTTGATGCAAATAAACGAATTTTTGTTCGGCGTCTACGAGCTATATATCCCCGTTTAACTCTGGTCATTTAATAAAATTCAACTTTGATGAACAACTAATTGATTTCTGTTCATTCAGTCATTCTTTTACCCCCGGTTCTATTAATAACAAAACGGATTATTCCGATATATAAAATCTAAATTCCAATGGCTTTTGCTACGATAACCTTCCCAACCACAATTTATTAGTTCTTTCAGTCGAGTCTTTCGCTTGTGTGTGTAAAAAATAAATTCGACTGATAAAAAAGTGTAAAACCAATCACAATTTTTTTTTAGAAACAAAATAGTGGATTCCTTCGTTTCTATGGTTACTTCTTAAACGGTGAGGTCCTCTCTATACACCGGAGCTCTTTCTCCCATCCCATTTGATCAATGTTTTTGGTAACTTGTACAGTTCGCACTTTTTGGCTCTACCAACGAATTATATAGTAATAGGTCTTTTCACAATGAGAGCTATCCATACAGTGACGGCATTTAATTATGAAAGTTGGTTAGGTAGCTGACCCTGTTAGTCCGTTATTTCAATATAATAGTTTGGTTTCTTAAATATCGTTTCCCCGCTTAATGGATAACTTGTTGCTACCAATGGAGAATTGATTTTCATCTCAATTTGAGGTGATTGGATTTGCACCAACAGAAACCATAAAATTTATACACAATCAATAGAGGGATACGAGAATTTTTTTATTTTTGTTTTAGATAGTAAACAGTATTCTTTCATTTTTCTATTCTCTTTATTCTCTCTATTCATTGGTACTGGTGATTGATACTGGAACAATTGTTTCATTTGTTCGAGCTCATGATCTAAACGAGTCGCACATACACCCTAGTACATGTTCCTCGACGCTGAGGGCATCCTCGAAGAGCGGGAGATTTCGTGACATTTCTGATTGGCTGTCTTGCATTTCTAATAAGTTGTTTAATAGTTGGCATCTTGAATCGTATATTTATATGATCGGATTATAATGCCTAATAATTCTTAATTATTTCCTTTCAATTGAATAAAAATTTGAATATAATACAATTAAAAGATTGAATCTCAACTTACGGAAAATGAGAATTACGCCTTGTTTTGAATAGAATCCGCAATTTACGAGAAATCCCCCGTATTTTCGACTGCCACAAGATCAATAAGACCATAAGCTTGGGCTTCTGTTGCTGACATAAAAACATCCCTTTCCATGTCTTCGGATACAACCCATAAGGGGTTACCCGTTCTTTGTACATAAACCCTTGTGAGGGTTTCGCGAAGTTTCAGTAGTTCTTCTGCTTCCAGGATGAATTCCCCTGCTTGTGCCTCATAAAAAGAACTAGCAGGTTGGTGAATCATAACCCTGATTATATACTATCCATCATGAATGGCTTCTCTATCTTAAATGATTGGTTGAAGGTAAGTAAAAAGAACAAAAAAAAAGATAGAATTGAACAACCGTACAGGCATCTTTTGTACATTGCATACGGCTCCCCAATGGAATTGACTTTTCTCTTACGTACCCAAAAGAACGGTACAAAGAGACTAGGTAAAAATAGAATTGATCCGATACAGATCAGCTCATTGAATTATCCATTTACCACCCTTCCTTTCGTAGAAGTCAAAAATACTATGATGGTTCTGTTGCTTTATATGTTTCTTATTTATCTCATCTTTAATTGAGCAATCCCAATGTTTTTTCTGACCCGATCATAGGGTAAGCAAAAAAGATCTTCTTTTTTTAAAACATAAATATCAGAGAGGCACTTCTGATGTGTAATAAAAATCGTTTGTGACGCTGAAACATACCTCCACTCCAAAATAAAAAATATATATATAAGATTAAATCGGAAATAACCTTTGTTTCATACTCCTATCTCGATACATAATTTCATTTTATAGAAAAACAAAAAGGTTTGTTCATATCGAACTTAAAATGCCATGCTATTTTTACTTATTATTAATGTTCCATATGGCGAAGGCATAGTCTTTTTTCTCAAATCAAACAAAACAAATAAAAAACGGGCGCCAAGCGTGAGGGAATGCTAGACGTTTGGTAATTTCTCCTCCGACTAGAATGAAAGATCCCATTGAAGCGGCTAATCCCATGCATATTGTATGTACATCAGGTGGAACAAATTGCATAGTATCGTAAATAGCGATTCCTGGTATTACCCATCCACCGGGGGAGTTTATAAACAAATAAAGATCCTTAGTATCATCCTCTATACTAAGATATACCATAAGACCAACAAGTTGATTCGAGATCTCGCTATCAACCTCTTGGCCTAAAAAAAGTAATCTTTCTCGATAAAGTCGGTTGATTAGGACAAAAAAAGTTATCCTTTAGGAACCGTACATGCACCTTTTGATGCATACGGTTCAACAAATTGCGAAAAAATCAATGTGTTGATTGCAGTCCTATTTCTTTTTTTTTTACAGCTTTTAGCGCCTTTCTATTGTATTCTATTGTCAAGTTTTCAAAAAAACTCATGTGATGAGTTTTTGCTTCCTTCCCTAGAAATCTTATAAAAAGTGAAAAAAAAGAACTTTTTGTGATTTGAACTAACCTCTCATTGATGTATTGTCTCATCGAGATTGACATTACGATGTCATTTTCTTGTTCCTAAATGGGCCCTTTTAATTCTTTTAGGTTCATGTTCTACTCCGGGCAAGGTAACTAATTCTCCGAATTATATTTGCACATATAGGGCAAATTGTTTCAATGCCACTTCTTTTGCTACGATTTTTTTTGTCAATAAGTTTCCTGCCTTCCGGCAAACTAGTTGAGATATTTATTTTTTAGACTATTCCATTGATTGGAAGCTTCATAGCTAGCCCAGGAAAATCTTTTATTTATAATATAAGTAAATAAGTAAAGTCATAATAGTACCTATATTACGTACGAATTTGGTATTTTATGAACGGAGCCTGAATATTTCATTTTTTTGGTACAAGCCAACTAAACCATGAGTTCTTCTAATTGAGATTTTTTATCTCTAAAACAATTGATTTGATTGTATTTCGCGCTCCGAGTTTTTGACAGTTCAATCAATCTTTCTTAGGCGAAACAGAAGATATCTCCATCGGGGGAGAGAACGGGTAAATCCCATCTGAGCCAATATGTCTGACAAGTCGCACTATACGTCAACCCAAACTGCATCTTCCTCTCCAGGACTCCGAAAAGGTACTTTTGGAACACCAAAAAACATAAAAAAAAAAAAAAAAAATTAAATAACTATATTTGACTTTAATGTGGAAACGTAACAATCGATTGATTGTTTGTTGTCAGAATTTGCATTTCTGCTTCTCCTATTTAATACAGAGCCTTCTAGGGTTCAAACAGAAATAAGGAATTAAATAAATCAAAATTCTTAGCAGGGGATCATTAAAATAATGGACACAAGTGTTGATGTAGTGAGTTTTCAAAAATAAAATCAATTCCCCATTGCGTATTGTTACTTATCGGGTATAGAATAGATCTGCTTCTCTTTGTTCCTACGAACAGAATTTCTCCATTATTTCCTATAATGTAACGGAATAAATATTAACCCTTATTCATAGATAATCTACTGAAAAAGGTTAGGTACATAGTATATATATATATATTTTTTTTAGTTAGTCCAATGTGATAAAGTTACATAGTGTCTATTTATGTTTGATAAAGGGGTATTTCCATGGGTTTGCCTTGGTATCGTGTTCATACTGTTGTATTGAATGATCCCGGTCGATTGCTTTCTGTCCATATAATGCATACAGCTTTAGTTGCTGGTTGGGCCGGTTCAATGGCTCTATACGAATTAGCGGTTTTTGATCCCTCTGACCCCGTTCTTGATCCGATGTGGAGACAAGGTATGTTCGTTATACCTTTCATGACTCGTTTAGGAATAACCAATTCCTGGGGGGGTTGGAGTATTACAGGGGGAACTATAACTAATCCAGGTATTTGGAGTTACGAAGGTGTAGCAGGTGCACATATTGTGTTTTCCGGCTTGTGTTTCTTGGCAGCTATCTGGCATTGGGTGTATTGGGATTTAGAAATATTCTGTGATGAACGTACAGGAAAACCCTCTTTGGATTTGCCTAAGATCTTTGGAATTCATTTATTTCTTTCGGGCCTGGCTTGTTTTGGCTTTGGTGCATTTCATGTAACAGGCTTGTATGGTCCCGGAATATGGGTGTCTGATCCTTATGGACTAACAGGAAAAGTACAACCTGTAAGTCCAGCATGGGGCGCAGAAGGTTTTGATCCTTTTGTTCCAGGAGGAATAGCTTCTCATCATATTGCAGCGGGGACTTTGGGCATATTAGCTGGTCTATTCCATCTTAGTGTTCGCCCACCTCAACGTCTATACAAAGGCTTACGTATGGGAAATATTGAAACTGTTCTTTCCAGTAGTATCGCTGCTGTGTTTTTTGCAGCTTTCGTTGTTGCTGGAACTATGTGGTATGGTTCAGCAACTACCCCGATTGAATTATTTGGACCTACTCGTTATCAATGGGATCAGGGCTATTTTCAGCAAGAAATATATCGAAGAGTTAGTACTGGATTATCCGAAAATCTAAGTTTATCGGAAGCTTGGTCTAAAATTCCTGAGAAATTAGCTTTTTACGATTACATTGGTAATAATCCGGCAAAAGGAGGACTATTCCGAGCGGGTTCAATGGACAATGGGGATGGAATAGCTATTGGATGGTTAGGCCACCCTGTTTTTAGAGATAAAGAAGGCCGCGAGCTTTTTGTACGTCGTATGCCTACTTTTTTTGAAACTTTTCCAGTAGTTTTAGTAGATGGGGATGGAATTGTGAGAGCCGATGTTCCTTTTAGAAGGGCAGAATCTAAGTATAGTGTTGAACAAGTAGGTGTAACTGTTGAATTCTATGGTGGTGAACTTAATGGAGTTAGTTACAGTGATCCTGCTACTGTGAAAAAATATGCTAGACGCGCCCAATTAGGAGAAATTTTTGAATTAGATCGTGCTACTTTGAAATCCGACGGTGTTTTTCGTAGCAGTCCAAGAGGGTGGTTCACCTTCGGGCATGTCTCATTCGCTTTACTGTTCTTTTTCGGACACATTTGGCATGGCGCTAGAACTTTGTTTCGAGATGTTTTTGCTGGTATTGATCCAGATTTGGATGCTCAAGTGGAATTTGGAACATTCCAAAAACTTGGAGACCCAACTACAAAGAGACAGGCAGTATAATACACAATTTCTCTCGTATTTTTCGCCTACATTTACATTTTCTTTATTTTTACATGGAATAGGTCACGGAGAAATAGTCACTTGAAGCACTGCTTTTCTTTGACTCTCTCCCTGTCTTTTTTTTCAATCTCAACTAAATAGAAATAGGTTTGGAAGCTATAATTGTAAACCACGATCGAATCTATGGAAGCATTGGTTTATACATTCCTTTTAGTCTCTACTCTGGGAATAATTTTTTTCGCTATCTTTTTTCGAGAGCCTCCTAAGGTTCCGACTAAAAAATGAAATAATTTTGCATTATCCCAATTGAAGTAATGAACCTCCCAGATTATATATAGGGAGGTTCATTACTTCAACTAGTCCCCATGTTCCTCGAATGGGTCTCTTAGTTGTTGAGAGGGTTGCCCAAAGGCAGTATATAAGGCATACCCAGTAAAGCTTACAAGTAAACCAGATATGGAGATGGCGACTAAAGTTGCTGTTTCCATTATTAGATTTCAAAATCGCGATGGATCTACAATAAGGTTGTTTATTTACAACTACAACGGAATGGTATACAAAGTCAACAGATCTCAACCAATGAAATTCTATTTATGGCTACACAAACTGTTGAGGGTAGTTCTAAATCTGGGCCAAGACGAACTCGTGTCGGGGATTTATTGAAACCATTAAATTCGGAATATGGTAAAGTAGCTCCGGGCTGGGGCACTACTCCTCTTATGGGAGTCGCTATGGCTCTATTTGCGGTATTCCTATGTATTATTTTGGAGATTTATAATTCTTCCGTTTTATTGGATGGAATTTTAGTGAGTTAAGTTCATAAGAGCAAGGAAGTCCTAGTCAAAAAACTTAGGACTTGCCTTCTTAGTGTATTGTAGTTAGTTTGGTAGTTCGACTGTGAAATTTCTTTGTTTCGGTATTTGCGGAATATGAGTGTGTGACTTGTTATAACTGATCCTATTCATATACAGAAAAACAATCTGTCATCTTGATAGAGATGATTCTACTTCGTCGGAAATTTTGTTGAGTTTCCGGAGCACGGAATATATTTACTAAATCAAGAAAAGAAATAATTGAACTATGATTCATACCTACTATTCAAACCTCGTAACCGGACTCTAAAACGTTAACTAAATCAAACCCTTTTTTCTTCTTTCAGAACTATGTATTGGAAGGACAACAATTAGTTATCTAGATTTTGTTGAGTCATTATATCTTTTTCAGTAAATAAATGATGATCAAATGGTTCTTACTCAGAGAACTTTTGAGCTTTTTAGACTTATTGATAAATCATCGTGGTTCTAGTAT